TTTTTTTTTGCGTTGCCAAACTAAAGCGTAAATAGGTATACTATTTACCGAAGTAGGGGATGCTCTTATCCACAAGATCCTATTCTTGTGGATTATCCTTTTTTGTTTCGTGAATACCAAACAAATTGATTATATATCAATATAACCAATTTGTCAAGAATTGTTTTGACAACATTTTTGATTTCTGTTGAGTTCCTCAATGGTTCATGTACTCTTCATTCATAGGTGTCTTTGAAAGACAAGAGTATTCCTATATTAGGAATTCACTCCCCGTTGTTCCTCAATAGCTCAGTGGTAGAGCAGTCGGCTGTTAACCGATTAGTCGTAGGTTCAAATCCTACTTGGGGAGATGATTTTTGTTCAAGCACTCGCTTGGAACATTTGGTTACTTCAAATGCCTTTTTTTCCTTAAAAAACATTTTTTTTTATTGATGCAAAATCGCCAAAAACCAAGAAGGAGAGACATGTCCAATAGTCTGGACATAGTATAGTAGTGCGGAAAACAAGGAGAGAACAGTCTGTAATTCATAAAACAGGGAGAGAACAGTCCGAAGTACATAAAAGTTTGGATGACACTACAAAAGCTCAATTAGTTGGGTTAATTAGTTCGACTCATTCTGAGTCGAGCTAATTATTCCTTGTAATTACTTGATGGATTTCTGCAAAGGGAAGATTAGTTGCTTTTCATTTTTCAAACAATTAAAAAATTCCAGGTAGACCTATGTACTAGCATTATTGAAAATACGCGATCAATAATTTTTATGGATTGACGACATATATATGTATATGTATTGAACGTATTGATGAATACGGAACCGTTTTGGGCGTAATGCGAAGCTTTCATAAAACGAAAGCTTCGCGTACAATATTTCATAATTATTTCGTTGTTTTTTTCCTTGAAATACTTTTTTTTACTACTACAATCTGATCTGTCCAGTTTCAATTAGGACCCCTTCATCTGTGTATGCTCTAGCCCAGAGCAGCTGTAATTATTACAATAATTAATAAGAGCTTTTTAATGTATATATCGACAAAATGAATAAAAAAGTGGGAGAGGAAATAAAGAGATGATATCAGAGAGTCAAATTTTTATAGCTCTTGTTGCTGCTTTCATAACAGTTATTTTAGCTTTAAGATTAGGTAAAGCACTATATTAATTATATGGATTATTTGTTTGCTGGATTTTTTCCCATCTGAAAGAGAAAATGGCCTGGCCAGTGGCCGGGCTAGGGAAACCAAAGAAAAAATTTGAATGGGCTGAAGCAGAATGATTGTTTACTCGCAAATGTTGGTTTTTATCCGAAAAAAAGATATATTCATTCAATATATCCGATCTCGGAGAGATGGCTGAGCGGACCAAAGCGGCGGATTGCTAATCCGTTGTACAGGCTATCTGTACCGAGGGTTCGAATCCCTCTCTCTCCGTTCATTAAGTTAAAAATGAATCTTCAAAACTGATATGATAGCCTCTTTATCTTCCAGATCCTACATTTTTTTGCCAAAATATCTTTTTTTCTTCACTATCCTTTACGTCCGGGATTACGCCCTGGATCGTTCGATAGAAATCCAAAGATAAAAAGAGAAACAAAAAATACTACTACTGTATAAACGAACAACTTAAGAGTAAACATTATGTAATCTCCGGGATCCTCATTAGAATTACAACGGAATAGATTATCAATCTTTCTATGACATATGGGTGTTTTGATACCCAGCAATAGCATGCGTTTTATGAATACTGAAACAATTTGGATCTACACATACATTATGTATGGGGATCCTCAGAGGATTGAAAATTGATCTCTTCTCGAGATCTCTTTTGTTCTTCTCCCATCCCGCTTGAAATTGAATGGATGAATAGGAATTCAAATTCATCTCAATCCTACCTAGTTCATTCAGCTAATAGGGTACGGCTCTAAGCAAGTATAGTGGCGTCACAACCAACAATTGGAACCAACAATTGGAGTGAAAAAAGAAGAATAAAAAGGAATAGATAGAAAATATCCCCCCCCCCCTGCTCGTTCTTTCTATAAATCTTAGAATAGAATAAAACTTCTATTTATGAGGATTTTTGATTTGTAACAAAATAAAGTGCATCGCGGCGATGCAAGATAAATATCTATCTTGCACCATTGCATAAAAGCTTTTGCATCAAGTGATTTTTTATTTTTGTAGAAAAAGGATAACTTCTTAGGATTATCGAAAACTTACGGCAGCTTGCCAAGCAAAGGCTAATAGAAAAAAGAAAACGGGAATAACTGGCATTACATTAACAATTGGATCGTAAATCGCATAAGCTTCGGGTAATTTGGCAAAAAAGGGATTATTCAAATAAAGCGCGGCATCGTCTAGAAGAATATTAAGGATAACTGGCATTTTGATTCTCCGATGAATGAAAGAGGTGTAAAGCACCAAAAGTATTTTGCCAATCAGAAGCTTTTGGAAAGCTTAGACTTTTAGTCTTCGGATTGGGAGGGATCATTTCTTCATACAATATTTTACCCGATCTAATAAAAAATGACCAATGAATTGAATAGATATTCTTGTTTCTATCTATGCTCCCTTGTCCCAAATGTATGCCCAATTCTTTCAAGAATATTAATCTTTTCAGTTTTAGGTGATGTCAGATCCCAAGAATGAATTGGAAATTTTTCCAAATTGACTTGCAATAACGATCATTTCATGTTAATATAACACAAGTTGAATTGGGAATCTTTTTAAAAAGACTTGCAATAACGATCATTTCATGTTAAAATAATTAATAGTTAATGAAAATCGATCGAATGGGGCGTGGCCAAGTGGTAAGGCAACAGGTTTTGGTCCTGTTATTGCGAAGGTTCGAATCCTTCCGTCCCAGACTATTTGTTGCGACAACAAATAGTCTCTCTTTCAATACTATAGTTAGTGAAAGGGAATGTGATATCAAAATAGATATATAGGGCAAGGGATATTTCTATGGTATAGGAGGGGAATACATATTTTTGTTTGATAAAAAGGCGTTTATGAAATTAGCCTATTGGATGTATGCTGGTCCTGCTCACATTGGGACATTACGAGTAGCTAGTTCCTTCAAAAATGTGCATGCCATTATGCATGCTCCTCTAGGAGATGATTACATGAACGTAATGCGTTCTATGTTAGAACGCGAAAGAGATTTTACTGCTGTAACTGCTAGTATAGTAGATCGTCACGTACTAGCGCGTGGATCACAAAAAAGAGTTGTGGATAATATTTTACGTAAAGATCAGGAGGAGCGTCCCGATCTTATCATATTAACACCTACATGTACCTCTAGTATCTTGCAAGAAGATCTAGCAAATTTTGTAGAGAGAGCATCTCTCATTTCTAATTCCAGCGTCATTTTTGCGGATGTTGATCATTATCAAGTGAATGAAAATCAGGCCGCGGATAGAACTTTGGAGCAGGTAGTTCGATATTATCTAGATAGAAGCCATACACAAGAAGCATTAGATCAATTCGTGACGAATGTGCCTTCTGTTAATATAATTGGTATTTTTACATTAGGGTTTCATAATCAACATGATTGTCGTGAGTTGAGACGTTTATTACGAGATCTGGACATTGAAATTAATCAAATAATTCCTGAAGGAGGAGCTGTAGAGGATCTGAAAGATCTACCAAAAGCTTGGTTGAATTTAATCCCTTATCGTGAAGTTGGCTTAATGACAGCTATGTATTTGAATAAAGAATATGCAATGCCTTACATATCTACAACTCCCATGGGGGCTGTGGATATAGCGGAGTGTATTCGACAGATACACAAAAAAATCGATACCTTGGCTTCTGGCTCATCAAAAAAAAGAGTTGATTGTGAAGCTTTTATCGATGCACAAACTCGATTTGTTTCCCAAGCTGCTTGGTTTTCAAGATCTATTGATTGTCAGAATTTGACGGGAAAAAAAACAGTTGTTTTCGGTGATGCAACTCATGCTGCTTCAATTACCAAGATACTTGCTCGAGAGATGGGAATTCATGTGAGTTGTGCAGGTACATTTTGTAAACATGATGCAGAATGGTTCAAAGAGCAAATTCAAGGTTTCTGCGATGAAATACTGATCACAGATGATCACGCTGAAGTAGGAGATATGATCGCTCGCGCCGAACCATCTGCCATTTTTGGCACTCAAATGGAGCGCCATATTGGCAAACGTCTGGATATTCCTTGTGGAGTTATTTCCGCACCGGTTCATATCCAAAATTTTACCTTGGGATACCGACCCTTTCTGGGTTACGAAGGTACGAATCAAATAGCTGATCTAGTTTATAACTCGTTTGCTCTGGGTATGGAGGAGCATCTCCTAGATATTTTTGGTGGTCATGATACTAAAGAAATCATGGATAAATCTTTATTCACGAATATAGGATTAATTTGGAATCCTGAAAGTCGATTGGAATTGAGTAAAATTCCACGTTTTGTCAGGGAAAAAGTGGAGAAAAATACTGAGAAATTTGCACAACAGAAGGGTATAAAAACCATTACTGTTGAAGTAATGTATGCGGCTAAAGAAGCGTTTGGTACCTAACTAGGGCAGTATAATAATATTGCAATACTTTATTTTCTTGTATAAAATATAAGTGTATTTTTGATAAATAAATATACTGCTAAATACGCTCTGTTGTATGATTACACGATTTTGATATTACGTATATGATAGGATTCTTTTTTACACTGCTAAATACGCTCTGTTGTACGAACGATTACGATGCAAATTGGTTTCATATCGAAGTATAACTTGGATATACTTCAGTTACGGTATACTCACGCTCTTTATAAGTACACATATTGCTATATGCGTTAAAAACGCATAATCTTTTTATTTCATAGGAGGAAAAACAATGAAATTAGGAAGGAAAAGAAGGAAAGTATTGAAAGACCTGCTGGAGATCCTGCTCTGTTTATTTTATCTCTTTCTCTGCGTTTATTTTTTATTCTGTATTTTTCCCAGAGGCAGGAGATGAAGGAAATTAATAGGAATAAGAATGGGAAGAAGCCAATTTTTGAAGACATTGAAAGGCCTGCTGGAGATCCTGCTCTGTTTATTCGATCGCTTTCTCTACATTTTTTCTTCTACGTGGCCTCGTGAATATTTTGATTCACAAGATGCTGTTTGGATGGACTTATTCTGGATGGACCCATATAGCTTGATAAATATCAAGCTTGATGATGTAACTCAAGAGCTCGTTTTTATCTCGTTACTAACTTTTGATATTCTATTTTTTTGTAATATTTCCTGTATAATTACAGGGGGAGATTGCTGATGAAAGAAATAAAGATCAGAAAAATGGTACGAATGGTCAAGGACATGGTAAGTAACCTATATCAAGACCTGGCAGATATAATACAATATTATCTCTGTCCCAGCAAAAGGATACAAATTGTAATAATCAGATTTATTAAACTATTGAAGTTTCCATTCAAAAAACTATGGCAAAAGTTGGCAGATATATTACCCTCTTTTTTCTTCAGAAGGAGAAAAAGGAACCTACCCGAAATAACAAAAAAATACATAATAAAAAGCGGATATGCCGGAAAAATCCAATTGGTAATTCTCATTATCCTTATTATATATTTAGTAATCAAATTTATGAAATTTTCTTTTTTTTCACCAAAAAGATAAGAAGTTTCTTAATTTTTGATATTTATTACTTCAATGATCCATAGATAAGATATCATGATATCCAAGAGATAATACTAGAAATTTAGCCTATTTTCTTTTTATGCGGAAAAGCTACACACAATAAAATTCTCTTTCTAAGAGAAAGGTTGACAATAATATATTGCGTCGATAGAATTCTTACACAATAGCTCTATAACTATACTATAGAATATAGTACATAGTTCCCATCATTCATGAAGAATTTGACAAGCATAAAGAAACTGATCCGGAGATCCCACTTTATTTGATTCTAGAAATGGTAGGAAATAGATCCCAGATTATTGATCTTTTTTTTTTCGTCAGTTTCATAGGTTCATTCCTCTTAATCCACGAGGACGAATATTCCAAATGTCCCACCAGTGGGTTCATTTGGAATATTCTTGTATTTTGCTTCGATTGTATCTCTTTATTTCTAATAAATAGATTCCAATTATGGGTTGCTAACTCAATGGTAGAGTACTCGGCTTTTAAGTGCGACTAAGGTCTTTTACACGTTTGGATGAAATAAAAAATTCGTCCATACCCCCGGTAGAGTTGGTAAGACTACGACTGATCCTGAAAGCGAAATGAATGGAAAAAGCAGCATGTCGTTCTAATAGCCTCGACTTGATGAGACTTGATTCAATTCTATTTGATTAGAACCGGATTATTCAAATAGATGCCAAATATATATATATATGTTTAATATGTGCATTTGTTCAAACAAATGTGATAATTGTGGAGTAAGATCGAATCAATTCGCGGGTTTAGTCAGCGGGTCCATGGAGAAAGCAGGATGCTTGAATCATAAGTAAAACCAGAAGAACGAGCTTCTGTTCCTCATTTAAATGAGGAATTCTCTTTACTAATCAGAAGTTAAGAGCTTTTTAGTAACCGATAAGGAGAAGTTTTTCCTTGAGTAAACCAGGAATTTATACGCCCGGAATGAGTCCTAATTACTCGAGTACAAATGTGTAAGAGAAATAGTGTACTGACTAGGTCAATTTATTCCATGAGTCAGGAGAGCGATCGGGCTGCCAAGATAAAAGAATTTCATTTTTCATTATGACGAATGAGATCTTTGGATAGAAGATCTCAGATTGAGATTTGCTATTCTGTCCCAACTAGATCGCACCATGTAACATTTTACAATCCAAGAAGTTTTTCTAGGAACATAGGCGAGGTAATCCTTAAATGTTTGAATTCCAAAGAGACGCAAACAAGCATAGATCTTGGCAGCAATGCTTTTTATACCCACTCTTTTTTCAGCAAGATCTTTATGCAATTGCTCATGATCATCATTCAGATAGAGCAAATTGCTCTGAACCCTCGGAAATTCGGATTTCCAATGAGTTTAGTTTTCTAACTGTAAAACGTTCGATTAATCGCATACGTAAATTAAAAGATTCAATTTTTTTATTTCGGAATTTCCATCCAAATCAATGGATGGATCACAATAGGAATTCTTATTCCTTCTTGATATTAGAAGGCTTTACTGTGGTCTTGGAAGTTTCATTCTCAATACGAGCCAAATATTCTAAATATATGAATGGATGCAAAAGTTTCCGATCCATCCATGGTCTATTCCCTCTTATAGAAGATAAATTTCCACATTCAAATTATATATCAGATATACGACTACCTTACGCTATTCATCCAGAAATTTTGGTTCGAATCTTTCGTCGCTGGATCCGAGACGCTCCTTGTTTGCATCTATTGCGATGCATTCTATATGAATGTCGAAATAGTTCCAGTTCCGAGAATTCGCAAAAAGCAATTTTTGTTAGCCTGAAAGAGAATAAAAAATTCTATCTGTTCTTGTGGAATTCTTATGTTTGTGAATGTGAATCCATTCTAGTTCCCCTTATGAAGCGATTTTCTCATTCACAATTGTTGTCCTATGGATCTCTTCCCGAACGAACTCATTTTGATCGAAAAATCAAGCATATTCTCATATTTCGTTGTACAATTTCAACGAAAAGGATCTGGTTCTTAAAGGGTCCTTTATTTCACTATGTGAGATATCGAGAAAGATCGCTCGTAGCGCTGAAGGGTAGCGCACTTCAAGAGAAAAAATGGAAATATCATCTTCTCCACTTTTGGCTACGTTATTCCCATCTTTGGCCCCAACCATATAGGGTATGGATTTTCAAATTACCCAAGAATTGTTTTTCTTTTCTCGGGTTCTCTCTGAGTATAAAAATGAAATATCTCGCGGTTAGAACAAAAATGCTAGATAATTCATTAATTACTGACCTCATTACCAATGAAATTCATCCAATAGCTCCAATTAGATCAATCATTTCTTTCTTGGCTAAAGAAAGGTTCTGTGACATCTTTGGTCGGCCAATTAGTAAATTTGCCTGGGCCAGTCTGACAGATGACGGTATCCTCGATCGATTCGATCGAATTTGGAGTAATTTTGTTCATTACTACAGTGGGTCTTTCAATCAAGATGGTTTATATAGTATAAAGTATATACTTCTACTTTCATGCGCTAAAACTCTAGCCTGTAAACATAAAAGTACGATACGTGTAGTTCGGGAGGAATTAGGGTCGGAACTCTTCACAAAAGCGTTCTCAAAAAAACGAGAATTCATTTATCCAGTGTTATCAAAGATTCATTCGCAGAGAGAACGATTTTGGCATTTAGATATTTTTGAGATGAATTCCCTAGCTAATTCCTGGCAAAAGATACGTAATCAAGAACTAAAAAATTGATTTGACCAATGAAATGCTTCTTGAGCAATTGCCAGGATCAATTTATGATCCTATTTCATTTTTTTCCGTCCGGGAACGTCAATGATTGAAAAAATCAATACATGGAGAAAGCCGTGTGCAATGAAAATTGCAAGCACGGTTTGGGGAGAGATTTCTCGCTCTTTTGGAAGGAGCAGATAATCCACTCCATCCGACGAGCTCCGGGTTCGAGTCCCGGGCAACCCAGATCAAATAGACGCAATCCCCGTCATAACTAGCTCTGTATATATATTCCTCAAAATCAAATAAAAATCACTTGATGAATATTGATTGCTATTCACAAGCAACAAAGGGGATATCACACTACTAAATTCCGTGTTCATTGTGACATTATTTATAGAATCAATAAGTCACGATGAATTTACCACTGGTAAAAATAGTGCACTTTGTTCCCGAATCACAATTTTTTTTAATTGTATAAAAATTTTTATTAAAAAAATAGCAAATGGAATGGAACAATTAGATAGAGTATCAAGTATAGTTACGATGTAACTATCTATCTATGTACGATAGACCACTGTGTATAAACTATACATAACCCCGGTCTTTTTATGAAAGACCCAGGGATATAGGTTGACATGGATATATCAATCATGTTATACTATTAAATAACAAGCTTAACATATATGTATGTATGCTTGGGAGCTTCTATTGATTAAATAAACCAAGTTCTAACCATGACCGCAATTCTAGAAAGACGCGAAAGCGCAAGCCTATGGAGTCGTTTTTGCGACTGGATCACTAGCACCGAAAACCGTCTTTACATTGGATGGTTTGGTGTTTTGATGATTCCTACCCTATTGACTGCAACCTCTGTATTCATTATTGCTTTCATTGCAGCTCCTCCAGTAGATATTGATGGTATTCGTGAGCCTGTTTCCGGTTCTCTTCTTTATGGAAACAATATTATCTCCGGTGCTATTATTCCCACCTCTGCAGCTATTGGTTTGCATTTCTATCCTATCTGGGAAGCAGCTTCCGTTGATGAATGGCTATACAATGGTGGCCCCTATGAGTTAATTGTTCTACACTTCCTACTTGGTGTAGCTTGCTATATGGGTCGTGAGTGGGAGCTTAGCTTCCGTTTAGGTATGCGCCCTTGGATTGCTGTTGCATACTCAGCTCCTGTTGCAGCGGCTACTGCCGTTTTCTTGATCTACCCCATCGGCCAAGGAAGCTTCTCTGACGGTATGCCTCTAGGAATATCTGGTACTTTCAATTTCATGATCGTATTCCAGGCTGAGCACAATATTCTTATGCACCCTTTTCATATGTTAGGTGTAGCTGGCGTGTTCGGCGGTTCTCTATTTAGTGCTATGCATGGTTCCTTGGTAACTTCGAGTTTGATCAGGGAAACTACCGAGAATGAATCTGCTAATGCAGGTTACAAATTCGGTCAGGAAGGAGAAACCTACAATATTGTAGCTGCGCACGGTTATTTCGGCCGATTGATCTTCCAATATGCTAGTTTCAACAACTCACGTTCTTTACATTTCTTTTTAGCTGCTTGGCCTGTAGTAGGTATCTGGTTCACTGCTCTAGGTATCAGCACTATGGCATTCAACTTAAATGGATTCAATTTCAACCAATCCGTAGTTGACAGTCAAGGTCGTGTCATTAACACTTGGGCCGATATCATTAATCGTGCTAACCTTGGTATGGAAGTTATGCACGAACGTAATGCTCACAACTTCCCTCTGGATCTAGCTGCTGTTGAAGCTATTTCGATAGACGGATAATTCACTCTGATGGATTGTTAGTGTGTTTCAACCCCCGAAAAGGGAAAAAAGTACCAAACCTTTCAATACCATGAAAGGTTTGGTATTCTTTTGGCTCAAAACGTATTTAATCCTTAAATACGTTGGTAATGTATGTATTCAGTCAAATAAAACTTGACCAATCAATATAAACAATAATTATTGGTTCTTGATTAAAATGGGGTAATAGGTACTTGAATTACCTCCGATCTGTATATATCCTATGCGCTGAAGGAAAGCGCACAGATATAGATGTGCATCCTCCATCCAGTGAAAGTTTAACTCGCGACTCCCCCCCCCCCAAGCATGAGTTGGCTCCGCTGTTGTTACGATCCAATTAAGGGTCTATAGATAAGGATCAATAACCAATTCATAAATCAAATTGATTACCCAATTACATTCTATCATATTCCAAATATGCCTACAGGGAACAGAGGTATACAACTAATTTTATGAATGATTGGGAGTTGTTTATCCATCTTGCAACATGTGTGAGTTCATGGTGGAACTTGCCAACCAACTACTAAAATAGTAGTTCATACTAGAGGCCTAAAAATATTACATCATTGTAAATAATGACCGTAACCAGAGAATGTAAATTGATTTGGGGTGGACGTCGCCAAGTGGTTAAGGCAGTGGATTGTGAATCCACCACGCGCGGGTTCAATCCCCGTCGTTCGCCCATAAAAATGGATTGGATTCATTTCTTTATATATATATTGATATATATATATATATCAATATCGATATGATAGGATTCGATTGATTTCTCTAGAATCAATAGAGTAGTAGTTGACGTAAACTAGATTTTTGGATATATTATTTTAAAATCTAGAAAGAGTATTTCTTTCTACTCTTGTTTGTCTAAAACAGAAATTGAAAATTCTTGATTTCTATAAAATCAAAATTGAATTCAAAGATCGAAGTTATTGAATTCAGTGAAAGATCCCTATTTTCCGAAATCTGAATGATTATATCATTCAGATCACTCTGACGAAATGGATATACCACATGTATAGCAAAAGCAAAAGCATTCGTGTGCAGGCAGCGATCGGATCGAATCCCAATCCGATTTATCCCAAAAAACATCTTTATTCTCTCTTATCATTTACCATGCAGTGATTTGAGTATACCATTCAGTGACCCAAACTGAAGTCTTTATTAGCGAGGCCATCCAAGGTTTTAATTCAATCAGAGGATGAAATAAAGGGTTCTTCTTTTACTCGGCCTCCCATTCTTTCTCGGGAGGGGAAGGGTTTACGTATATCTTAGTAGGTGGGAGGAATTATTAGAAATAAGGTTGAAACGGTGGAACATGATTTCAATTGTATGAATAAATTAATTAATTGAGCAAAGTGAAACTGACAATTAGATCAAATGACCACCCTCAAGGGTTTGGGAGGTCAGAAATAAATAAAGGGAGATCGCAAGATGAAAATAGCGGTTTATGGAAAAGGCGGAATCGGTAAATCCACGACCAGTTGTAATATTTCAATTGCTCTAGCCAGACGTGGTCAAAAAGTGTTACAAATTGGATGTGATCCCAAACATGATAGTACTTTTACTCTTACAGGATTTCTGATACCTACAATTATAGATACTTTGCAATCCAAGGATTATCATTATGAGGATATTTGGTCCGAAGATGTAATTCACAAGGGTTATGGAGGGGTGGATTGTGTGGAAGCAGGGGGCCCGCCCGCAGGAGCCGGATGTGGAGGATATGTAGTAGGGGAAACTGTGAAATTGTTGAAAGAGTTAAATGCATTTTACGAATATGATATTATATTATTTGACGTATTAGGTGACGTGGTTTGCGGAGGTTTTGCTGCTCCATTAAATTATGCGGATTACTGTATAATAATTACGGATAATGGATTTGATGCATTATTTGCAGCTAATCGTATTACTGCTTCTATACGAGAGAAAGCTCGTACGCATCCACTGCGATTAGCAGGTCTGGTTGGAAATCGTACATCTAAAAGAGATCTTATCAATAAATATGTAGAAGCGTGCCCAATGCCCGTGATAGAGATATTACCTCTTATTGAAGATATTAGAGTCTCGAGAGTAAAGGGTAAAACTTTATTCGAGATGGTTGGATCTGAACCATCTCTTAACTACGTGTGTGAATATTATTTACACATAGCGGATCAAATATTATCCCAGCCAGAAGGCATTGTACCAAAAGAAATTCCAGATCGGGAATTATTTAGTTTACTCTCGGATCTTTATCTTAATCCGATTGACGATGACAAACATCAAAATAATAATAATAAGGAAAATTTACTTGGATTTACGACGATTTAATTGACGTTTTTATTCATTTATTAGCCATTAAATAATAATTTATGTCAGTCAAAATTGATGAAACTCTCACTGTCGAATGTGAGACAGGTAATTACCATACTTTTTGCCCAATTAGCTGTGTATCTTGGTTATACCAAAAGATTGAAGACAGTTTCTTTTTAGTTGTGGGCACAAAGACGTGTGGTTATTTTCTCCAAAATGCGCTTGGAGTTATGATTTTCGCAGAACCTCGCTATGCAATGGCAGAATTAGAAGAAGGGGATATTTCTGCTCAATTGAATGATTATGAGGGATTAAAAAGGCTTTGTATTCGAATAAGAAGAGATAGAGATCCTAGTGTTATCATATGGATAGGCACCTGTACTACAGAAATAATCAAAATGGATCTGGAAGGTATGGCGCCCAAATTAGAATGGGAAATTGGAATTCCGATTCTAGTGGCAAGGGCGAATGGACTAGATTATGCTTTTACTCAAGGAGAAGATACTGTGTTAGCTGCGATGGCACATCGTTGTCCAGAACCAGAATTCTCCCTTCGGGAACGAAAAGAAATGAAACAAAAAGTTTTGGCTTTTCCATCTAGAGAAAAAGAGAAATTGCATGAATATGCAAATCATCCCTCTTTAGTTCTTTTTGGATCTTTGCCCTCCAATGTGGTTTCTCAACTCAATCTGGAATTAAGACGCCAATCCATCAAGGTCTCAGGTTGGTTACCCGCTCAAAGATATACTGACCTTCCATCATTGGGGGATGGCGTTTATGTTTGTGGTGTAAATCCATTTTTGAGTCGAACAGCGACAACTTTAATAAGACGTGAAAAATGTGAATTAATTGGAGCTCCTTTTCCTATCGGCCCGGACGGAACGCGTGCTTGGATCGAAAAGATTTGTTCTGTATTTGGTGTTGAGACCCGAGGTCTCGAAGAAAGGGAGGAACAAATATGGGAAAGTTTAAAGGATTATCTTAATTTAGTACGGGGGAAATCCGTCTTTTTCATGGGAGATAATTTGCTAGAAGTTTCTCTAGCAAGATTCTTAATCAGATGTGGAATGATCGTTCATGAAATAGGTATTCCGTATATGGATAAACGATATCAAGCTGCTGAATTAGCACTTTTGCGAGATACATGCACACGTATGTGTGTACCAATACCACGAATTGTAGAGAAACCGGATAATTCCAATCAAATACGGCGTCTACGGGAATTACGACCCGACTTAGCTATCACTGGAATGGCTCATGCTAATCCATTAGAAGCAAGAGGAATTAGTACTAAATGGTCGGTTGAATTTACTTTTGCGCAGATTCATGGGTCTGCCAATGCAAGAGATTTACTTGAATTGGTTACCCGACCTTTACGACGCCAAAGGAATTTAGAACACTTTAGTCAGAACACCTTAGTAAGAAAAAACAACAAAATTTAAATGACCCTATACACAGAGGCATAATATATATATATATATATATTATTATTATCGGTATCTTTTATATTATCAATAGATATAGAATATCTGACTATATGTTTATTCCGGTAATAATATTAATTGTGATCAATTGTGTTATGTTGAATAAATTCCATGAATATGAACGATAATTCATATTGATTTCTATGGGAGATATCAGAAGGGTATTATTATCATTTCAACTATCTCCCATAGATCGATCTATGGGAGATATCAGAATCCCATAGCTCCATAGCTTGACAAACAGGATATTGGAAGACCTGCATCCAGCAGGAATTGAACCCGCGACTTCCCAATTATGAGTTGGGTGCTTTAACCATTCAGCCATGGATGCTAGTTTTGTTAAAAATCAATAACAAATGGATTCAGAAATATTGACGACTATTCCTAGTCGTCGAAATACAGCGAGGGAACCACTTGTAATCTAATTGGTTCTGATAATGATATAGTTAATTTCACTATGGTAAAATTTATAGAATTCTATTATAATTAATATAATTATGGTAGTATCAATGAAATTATGGTAGTATTAATTTCATACTGGTATAGTGAATTATATATAGTTCACTATATATTATCTACATATAGATAGATAATACACGATTTAGAAACTGTTGGCAATCCTTAGTTAGGTCTTTTTACCCATATCAGGCATATTCTTTTGCAGCACACGCGCTTTTTTTTCTATGAAAAAAGCCGTGAATATGAAACAATAAAGTAGTTTCTAACTGGAGTTTATCGACTATGACCCGAGACAAACGCGTTGTGTGGGAACATTTTAGATTTGAATTTAAAGATAAATTTCGATTTGAAATGATGCAACTGTTCAACCCATGGAACAAGTCCTATCTGACTGAGTCTTATTTGTTCAGATTGTTCACTCGAATTTATTCCCGTCGAGAACGTCTTATCAAGCTCTTTCACTTTCGAGTTCTCATTACGTTAATTCTACGCGATCTACGTAGTATTGGTGTCAATCAGACAATAAAGGTTGTGGTATTACTTACAGTACCAGTGTTTATATATCGCGTAAATTCCTATTGGAATGAAAAAAAATATATGATGTTTATTGCGCCAAATTTCACTAAAAATTTGTTGATGGTTCCACATCTTTTTGTCTATTTGTCAAAATATGACAAAAATCTTCTAAATAATAAGAATGACATAATCTCAGAGAATCAAGCAACAAGAAGTTGGAAAACTTCTTCAGAGTCGGAAGATTATACAATCTCTTGGAATATCTTTGAGATATTCTCAAAGACATTGGGAATAGATGAATCATCTATGCGTACTGTTGCTACTAATAAGTCCCTTCAAAGTTTCAAATTATTGAAAAGGCCACAAAATACCCGTTGTTTTCAACATCTCATGAAATTTGAAACGAAGAGAAAAATTGATTTTTGTAAGACTAAAACATATTTATTTCAAAATCCTGCCTCGAATTGTGCGAGTTCATTAGATCCCGGATGGAATATTTTTAGTCAAAATCGGACAGATATAAATCATTTGAACTGTATTCGATTTATGAACTCTAGTTCCCCTTGGAATATACCTTCTTCAGTCTGTGATCAAAATAAAGAACATTGGAAGAAGATCGTGTTAGAAATAACAGATCAATTTAGTCTATCAATGACTAAGTCTTGTCAGGTTGACGAGGATAAAATTGCCCTTGATATTGATTATCATCAAATCAATAAATTTTATGAATTGAACGAGAGTAGATTATTGAATCGGATCTTTAACCGTAGAGAGAAATTAAAGAATCAAATTCTATTGATATTACTCGATAATATTTATAAAGATAATGTTTTTTTAGATGAAATCTACAAAAAAGATAGAGCTGAATTTTTGGTTCAAATTATCTCTTATGAATATAAGATGAAAGTTGACAGGCTTTTTTCAAAAGCTCTTTTTTTATTGAAAAAAATAGCATTAAAAGGAGACAATATCATATTCATATATGAGGTTATGAATCTATTTAGAATTATTAAAAATGCATTTAGATTTGCATTTAGATTCTATTTAGAGTCCGGTCGCAATTCAAAAACAACTCTTTCCAATTGGATAGAAAATGAAAGTTTGAATAGTGCAATGCAAAATGCAATTAACCGGCACTCATCAACTTGGAGCGAACTTCAGAAAAAAAGGGTCGCTGGTTCAATTTTCCGAATTCATAAAGATACCAATCGAAAATTGAATCGGAATTTTATTGTGTACAATTGGTCTATTCAAACTGAATATTTGAGAAACGGGTTTACACAAATTCTTTCTAGTTCTCATTTTCCACATAATTATGTGAAATTGAAAAATAGAGTATTCGATCCAAATGAATACAGAGTGCTGGTTCCACTTGATATTCGTCAACCAATTAAGGAATTTATTAAGTTAATTCTTTTTAACAATTTAGTAATAGACGTTTTCGACAAAAAGCTAATAGTTTCAATGCATTTACCTAAGTTATTCTCTAACTGGTGGTCCAAGTTCCGTTCTAAGTTTAACATTAATTATATTGTGGGGCAAAAAAGTGTCATTATTGATTTTCTTATGGGAGACGAGGATCAGTATGATACCCCAGAACGAATGGTGTTAAAGGAGAAGAGATTAGTACTATTTGATTCATTATTTGACGGCTTGATCAAATTATCCAAATACTTGAATAAATTGTTGGAATTACCCCTCAATCAGTTGTTGAAATGGATTGAATCCATTGTGGTCAAAATTTTGGACGATTCAGAAAGATTCAGATTTCTCGATAAAGAAACAATATCACAATCTGTTTTGAATGAGATCTCAATGAATCAATGGATCACGTCATTAGGCGATAATCAAAAGACTGCTGGTATGGATTGTGTTCATAACACCGATCTTTGGGCTAGATTAAACGATCAAAATTGGTTAAATCCCCTAAAACTGTCTAATCAAAGTTCACTGAGAACTGCTTTTGATAAAGCAAATACCATCGAATTTTTTGATTATTTACATCATCCTCGGTTAAATTACAAGAACAGATTATCCCCTTTTCTATATAAGGGGCATATTAAGAATAATAATCTTACATATGGCCAATTATTCAATCTTGTTCCCATCCACAATAATCTGTTTTCTTTGCCCATTGATGGCATAAACCCCGTTTTTTTAAACAAAGAAATTATTTCACTCATCAAGTCACGGGTAGCTAATATATTATTAACTCAATATTTATGCGATCGTACGTTAATCCATGATTCCTATAAATCGTTCAATTTACTAACAAAATTGAATCATTTTGTTCATGACAAGAGAGCTATTTCTTCGGTCGAAGAGATTTCTACACAATCCCTTAAACAAGAACAACAAATAGTCTATTTTGAAAAAAATTCCTGCCCTCCTTTTCTCAATAACTCAGATTCTAAAGAAAACAAAAAATCTCGGTATAAAAGTGATTCGAGTCAAGACATTGATCTTATTCAAAATCAATCTTATGCAGATGATTTACGATTCATTATTGAAACATTGTTCATGAAAATGAACAATATTGAACTAAATAAAAAGGTTGTAAAAGAGTCTACCGAGAGTTCAAAAAAGAGAATTGAAAACAAAGCAATATATTATACTTCTCCATTGTGGAAATGTATTGAAGATATACTTTTAGATACTTATATGGAAATTAAGAAAAGTACTCTTTTGAATAAAGATAAAGAAATTCTTTCTAAGGTATTGAAATTTCAAATAAATTATTTAAAATGGGAAGAATTTTATGAAGTATATCGGTTCTGCGCTTTTACTTCTACGTGGTGGAAATATCTTGGGGATATATATTTATACCCTTTTCTCGAAATATTGATAAATGTCAGAGATCTATTTGCATCTCTATTGGGCCTGATTCAATATAAAAGTGAATTTATTATTCACATATTGGATATTTTTGATATTTTGTCGGCACTCCCTCTAAAATTATGGGCAATTTTCAAATTGAAATTGAAACAAAAAACTTTGAAAATTTTCAATTATTTTTCCCATTATTTTTCCTATTATTTTTTGAAATTTTCCATTTATGTCTCCTATTATGTTTCAATAATATACGATTATTTTTCCGATTATTATTATCAATTTCTTTCCAGTTATGTTTCCCATTATTTCTCCAAAATATACAATTATTTTTCCCGTTCCAAAAAATGGAAAAATTGGTATTTTTTAGTTTCGTCATGGGTTGAGTCATTCCAGTTCAAGGAATTCAAGGAAATGGAAATGATGAAAAGATTGGAAATGATGGAAAGGTTTATGAGAGATGCCAAAGAAGGACTAATAAACAATGAAAAAGCTTGCGTCCTTTTTCTTTTTTCTCTCGCCGTCGGGTATTTCCTTCTCAGTTTATTCCGTTTCCCTGTACACATTCTCAGTTCAACAGAAGACTTTTTTTTCTTATGGAAAGATCGGGTGGACGATAAATACCACTTTGAGGAGTTCTACGATAAAATTCAAACACTTAACGAACCTATGCCTGAAATAATCGCTGGTTGGTTTGTAGATTACGAAGATTATCGTATACCTGTAGAAGATCTATATTATTATTTCCGCAGAAAATGGCAATATACTCAAGAATTAAAAAGAGAGACGAACTTTTATCGTACACTTTACACAACCACGTTAGAGACAACTTATTCTCGCGTGGATCGACGAGAGAGACAATTAGCTCATTTTCTGGTGAAAGAAAAAAGTTTATCTCAACTCGAATTGCAATTGGTTATCAATCCCAACGATTTCTCTTTTAAGAGGACTTCCCGTGTTACTGCTGATCAAAATATGCCTATTGCTGGATATATCCATGAGCAGCCGGGACTTCTTTACTTACGATATTTAGCTGAAACTTACCAAAAAGGTATGATGAATTCCATAAACAAGTTGGATCAATTTGGTTCAGCACAAAAAGCAGTCTTTCTTGCTTTTTGTAATAAGATTACCCCCTCCCAAAAATACCACTGGGATAGTCTTAACTCTTCCAGACCAAACTTTTTCTCACTCAACTTAGGACCATCTTCCTCTTATTTTTCCAAACGTATTTTATTGATAGGTCCTAGGGGAACAGGACGCTCCTTTTTGGCCAAAAGTCTAGCAACGGATTCTTATATTCCATTAATAAGAATATCTCTCAGATATTTCTTGCATAAAAAAATTGATCTTAGATATGAATTCCAGGAAAAAGAGGAAGATCCGCTGCTTGATGTCCCCAGTATTTTTGATAATACTGTCGAAAACAAATTAGACAGAAAAGAGATTGATGTTAGGTCTTTGCGAAGGCTTCTGCAGTTCAAAAGACTACAACAATTCATACTTGCCCTCGAAATGGCAAAAGCCATGTCTCCTTGCGTAATATGGATTCCAAACATTCATGAACTATGTTTTGGATCATTGTTTCTTTCTATACTGGTGGAACGCGTCCTTAAGGACAAATTTCCTGGAATTGTAATTGCTTCAACTCATATTCCTAAAAAAGTGGATCCAATTCTACTAACTCCTGATATTGGATTAGATAAATCCATCCACATTCGATTGCTTGGTTTCTCCCAACGACAAAGGGAAATTGCTATTCTTTTACGTAGCAAAGGGGTTTACTTAAAAAAAGACTTCGCCTGTCCTGATGAATTTGAGTTTCGAAGTAGCGGTTTTGATGCACGTGATCTGGCAGCACTTACCAATGAAGTCTTTTTAATGAGTATTAGCCAAGGAAAATCAGTTATGGGCACGACTACACTTCGATTAGCTACTAAGCGAAACAGTAGGGGGTTCCTTGGATACGATGTAAGAGAAAACGAAAGACTTCCCTATAAGGTAGGAAAGGCTTTTATACAACATATACTTAGACGTAAGGATCCTGTATTTGCTCACCAGGATTTATGGTCGAAAAGATCTTTTTATTTGTCCCAGTGGTACTTAGAGCCTTCAATTACCAGAACAAGCATAACCGAATTGAATATATTTTGCCATATTTTGGGTTGCTTGGCTGGACCGGCAGCTAAGGATGCTTGGTTTATATCTTTATGCGATAAAGAGAAAGAGGATGTGTTTTCTGGCGATGCATTCCTGAGGAATGATTTTGCTTTAGCTTCTAGTCTTTTAGAAAGTCTTTTGATGGAGTTCTCCTTAGGGCTGAGGCCAGAGAAGACTAATGTTGAGAGTACAATACTGACATTGGCTGGTCAGGAGATAGTGACCAATAATTTTGATATGATGCAAAAAGGGATTTCTTCTTTCGTAAATAAGAAGATTCTTAAAAAAGAACACTTTTATGGAAGTAAGGAAGATCAAAAGGAAGAAGATTTCTTAAATCATATAGTTTGGTCTCCTAGAACCTGGCGCCTTAGTTTTCTTCGCAGTAGTCAATTTGATCTTATGAGAAGATCCAATCACTTTATTGAATTGCTTGAAGAATATGAGGATTTTCATAAATTTAAAGTTATGCAATCTAAAATAGTCTCTCCTTATGGTAGATGTGATAAGAAGTATAGCACTCACAAAAAATGGCATCGCGAAATGGAAGCAATATTAAAAGAGCGGCGGATAATAGTAGGAAAAGAATCATTGGATGTAGATTATCCAATGCAATATCAATCCTCTACTGAACCGATATTTTTCCTAGAGAGATTTGTTTGGAATCCCGCGAATTTCCTATTTCAGGAGAAACGCATTAATTTGTTTTCACGACGGGAATTTTGGGTAACTAAAGAGATGTTGAGAAGTATTTATCTTACTTACGTTCCAAGAAGGAACGATGCAGTACAGAACCGTTTTAGAAAGAGGACTGTTTTAGGTGTTTTTAGAGAGAGCAAAATCCTAACCATGGGAGACTGGAATCTCGAGGATATTCTACCTAAGGATCAAATGATGTCTTTTCAACGCGTTCAAGCATTTGGCCTCCAATGGAGACATAGTTTCCCGTATAGTCCAACATATGCGTATGGCCGTTGGTTGATTGAATTTTCGGCCATGATTGACCGTTCCGAATTCCCCGTAGATCGTCAAAGGGAACCCCATCGTTCTTTATTGGACTCTTTTACCTACAATTTTCTATTGGAGAGTTATCAATATCTTTTAAATATGTTCATATCTAAACAAATGATATTGCGCCAAATCATAAAGACGTTGTTGAAGAACCACGTACTTTTTTCGAATGAGATTGCACACCTAATAGCAGAAGAAGGAAATAGAAATAAAACAGACTAGATCTTGAATATTCAGATTAATATCTTCTCATTCAGGAGGCCCCAATCAGGAGAGAGTAAGCATAGTAAAGAATTACTATGCTTACTCATTTGTTTATAGATGGATCCAACGTATAATTATTGACTCGCAACTCCCATATCTTGCAAGACCTTGAGAGGGCTATAGAATTTTTTCTCAATCCATACTCTTAATTCAATATAATCAGGAATTATTGAGCAGCAGCGATCTTTTATGTACAAAAAAAAAGGTATTTCATGTTAGTTTTTCCTTTTTTATCCAATTTATCTCAGATGTCTCCGTTCAACAATGACCAAAACCATCATCGGAATGAGTATGAATAAATACGTACTCTCAGCCTATTGAGAGACTAGTAATTGCTAATTAAATAGGCGTAATTATTGATTATGCCTTGAAGAGGATTCGAACCTCCACGCTTTATAGCACGAGATTTTGAGTCTCGCGTGTCTACCATTTCACCATCAAGGCAAACAAAAAGTTTGATCGTATTCCATCCATAAAAAACAATATAAATATATCTAAATATATATTTACTATTGATCACATATCGAGCTAGATATGCGGAATATCTATTATTTCTATAAGAAAAAGGTATCTGTTAGATAGAATCAAACAATATATTTATCTATCTTATATTGTTTGAATGACCTAATACACCATCTATATTTTTGGTATGAGATGACCTTCTAATTTCAAGATCAAGTTGACCTTCTAATTAGAAGGTCATCTCATAATCTCAACCTATTTCCTCTCCTTTCTTTTGGGGATATATAAACAAATCCCCAGATTCTTTTAGTTAGTTAATAAGAGTAAGATTTGACTAATAAATAGACCTTAAAAAAGGAAGGTCTCCTGAGCAATTGCAATAATAGGGTTCATTACTATTCCCAATGTGACAGATGCTACTAGACATACAATCATACTTAATTCAATAAAATTTTTTGAGATTGAAGAAGATAGTTTATAATTTTGCACGTGAGGAGTTATTTCTCTGTTTCGTTCTGTGATTAATAACTTAATTATTTTGAGATAATAGTATATAGAAATAACACTCATAAAGAGCCCTGTTGAAACCAATAAATAGGAACCTGCCTGCCATCCACACCAGAATAAATAGAGTTTTCCAAAAAAACCTGCCAATGGAGGAATACCTCCTAGAGATAGCAGACATGAAGCTAGAGATAAGGCTAAAAAAGGGTCTTTTGTATATAATCCTGTGTAATCCCGAATGTTATCTGTTCCTGTACGTAGACTAAATAACACAATACAGGCAAAAGTTCCTAAATTCATGAAAATATAGAATAGCATATAAGTTATCATGCTGGCATATCCGTTATTTGAGTTTCCATTAATGATTCCAATAAGGATATATCCAATTTGACCTATGGACGAATAAGCAAGCATACGTTTCATGCTTGTTTGAGTAAAAGCGATAAAATTACCTGATATCATGCTAAGAATAGCTAATATCTCCAAAAGGAGATGCCATTCGTTCGATGAAAAATAGAAAATAATATCGAAAAGTCGAGTTGCTAAAGCCGAAACAGCTACTTTCGAAGTAACAGAAAGAAAAGCAACGACTGGGGTGGGAGAGTTAGAGTCGAAAAGAGGAAGTCTCCCTCTTTTCTCTCATTCAGAACCGTGCATGAGACTTTCATCTCACACGGCTCCTAAGTAAAGAAAAAAAAGAAAATAAGAGGATTATTTCCTTATTATCTTCCTCGCGTATGTATAAGATTGAATCTATTCAATTTGTAGAAAGGATTGCTAATCCTTAACTTTCCGAGGAATCCTTCCTCAATGGTTACTATGGTAAATCACCAATTTTCCTGATCTTTCGTACCTGGGTTCTTTAAGAGCCGAAAGGGATGAAAAAAAAGAACCATCTGATTTGGTTCGTTCTCAGTAGCCATGGCATGATCATCTTAGGGTGATCTTTTTGTTGACGGATGCCTTTCTTATACCAATAGTTTTTGAAGGATTAAAACTTACTATGTAGCATCTACATGGAGAATACAAGTATTCTATACGTCATTAATCTGAATCTTTGTAAGAACTACCCGTAATAACAAGCTTGTAAAATATCTTTGTTTAGTAACACAAATTATTTTTTGTGACTTTGCTTTATCTTAATTCAACAAAAAAAAATGTTACAAAAACCCTTTTGTTGATATTGCGAAAAAGTGATGCCTTAGCCCGAGTAGGCTAAAAGTGCTTTTCTCACATGTCTATAGAGTTAAAAGGAAAGAAAAAGACACACAAAATCTCTAAAAAAGATTTTGTATACAGGGAAAAATTTGTCGAACGAATCGCACTCCTTCATATACGTCGGGAGTCCATTGATGAAATGGTACTAGAGAAAGCTTGAATCCAATTCCTACAGTTATGGATATAACTGCAATCCAAATTCCTGGAGAGTTATACATTTGTGTATTTATAAGACCATTGACTATTTCTTGAAGTTCAATCTCTCCTCCGGATAGACCGTATAGCCAAGAAAGACCATAAACCAGAATAGAAGAGCTTGCCCCACCCATAAGCAAATATTTCATAGTAGCCTCATTCGACCGTACATCTCTCTTAGTATATCCGGATAAGAGATAAGAACATAAACTTAAACATTCTAGAGCTACAAAAATAGTTGCTAAATCATTAGCGCCACATAAAAACATTCCTGCTAGAGCAGCTGTTAATATGAATAACAGAAACTCTGTTATAGTCATTTCTGTACATTGAATGTACTCCACGGATAAAGGAATACATAGAGTTGTACATAGTAAAATGAGAAATTTAAATATTTCGTTGAAATTATTCGTTTGAAAATTACCAAAAAAGCTTATTATAGGCTCTTCTCTCCATCGGGATAGTAAGATTGCTATGCTCAGCACTAAGCTTGCTAAAGGAATTAAATAGAACCAAGCTTTATTTTTTTGATCAGAGAATAAATCGATTATCAGGAGAAGAAATAGGCCTGAAACCAAGATACATTCTGGAAGAATAGAATTCCCATAGAAAAAAAGTAAATGAAACTCGTTCATAAAAATGATCTAAAAGTATAATTCAAAATTAGGTTTTCTTTTTGTACATATCAGATCATAAATTAGTAACTTCAATCGATCTTTAAAAAAGTTTAAATTTTTTTTTTTTATACTTTTATTATCCAACCCTATTAATTCTATATTCTTATTCTTCTTATCTCTATTCTTCTAATATTAGAAAAGAAAAAAGCTACTCTCTTTCGTTTCAATGAACATATGGATCCATTTCTCGATTTCGAAGAAATTGGATCAATTATTCTAATGGATCAGGATAAATAGAATCTCTATTCTATGGATTGAATTAACGGTAATGAGCAAAAGCTCTATTGGCTTCTGCCATTTTATGAGTTTCCTCCTTTTTGCGTATAGCATTACCCTGCTTTTTGGCAGCGTTTATCAATTCGTAGCTTAATTTCAAGTCCATATTCCGACCCGGACGTTTTCGAGATGCCCCTAACAACCAACGAATGGCAAGTACTTTTGCTTTTGTGGATCTTATTTTAATGGGAACTTGATAAGTCGATCCACTTTTACGTCTTGCTTTTACTGTTACCTTGGGGGTAACTCCACGTATTGCTTGGCGCAGAACAACTAGTGGATTTTTCTCTGTCTTCCGTTGGATTTTTCTCATAGCTCGATAAAGAATTCGATAAGCCAATGACTTTTTTCCGTGTTTAAGAATACGGTTAACCAACATGTTAACTAATCGATTATGATAAATCGGATCCGATTTCGCAGTTTTTTTTGCAATTCTTTCTTTCGTTGCAGTATTAATTAATCGCTTATGCTTAAGCGGATTAGATTCTGCAGCATTTTTTTTCGTTGCAGTATTAATTACTCGCTTATAATGAAGCGGATCAGATTTTGCAATTCTTTTGTTCGAAGAACTGTTAATTAATCGCTTATGATTAATTCGATTAGATTTATCAGTTCTTTTTTTCGCAACATTGTTAATTAATCGCTCATTATTAATCGGATCAGATTTATCAGTTCTTTTTTTCGCAGCATTGTTAATTAATCGATTATGATAAATCGGATCAGATTTTGCAGCTCTTTTTTTCGCAGTACTTTGCCATGACATGAGCGTAAAAAAGGTTCAAGATTTTATTTCATAAAGGCTAAAAGTCACTTCTTTTTCGGCTTTTTAACTCCATATTGTAGGGTGGATCTCTACTTTCTTTAAAGGATATGTATGAAAGATCTCCCTCCAAACCGTACATACGACTTTCGTCGAATACGGCTTTCCACATGATTATATCTGCATATATCATATATGTCTTTATGCATAGAATCATGTTTACTCACTCCCAATTGAGTATCCGTTTCCTTTCTATTTTTTGCTAAAATTGGAAATCTTGCATTTTCCATATCTATATAATTAAGTCCTTAGGTTTACAAAATAGTGTATAAAAAAAGTGTTTAAAATCATTGCTATTTGACTCGAACCTGTTCCGAAAAGGCCAAGATATTTGGTAATGTTTATTGCCACAAACAAAGTTGGGTAAAACTTTTGAAATAATTTCAATATTAAACCTTAGACATACCCTAGTAATAATTCCAAATATTCTTCGAATAAAGAAGGGTGCTTTGCTTTAGCCTGCTTTAGTTCCCTTACAAAACGTTTGTTATCGGGTTAGCCATATACTTCCCATATTTATAGCAATTTACACGGCATCATCATAAAATGATACAAGTTTTAGATAGGAATATACAACGCACTAGAACGCCCTTGTTGACGATCTTTTACGGGGACAGCATCTAGGGTTCCACGAACAATGTGATACCTCACACCAGGTAAATCTTTAACCCTTCCTCCTCTTACTAAAACTACAGAATGTTCTTGTAAATTATGGTTAATACCAGGTATATAAGCGGTGATTTCATATCTAGAGGTTAATCGTACTCTAGCAACTTTACGTAAGGCAGAGTTTGGTTTTTTGGGGGTGATAGTGGAAAAGTTGACAGGTAAGTTACCTTTACCTGTCACTTTACAAAACCGTACATGAGATTTTCATCTCATACGGCTCCTCGTTCGATTCTTTTAAAGTAACATAAACGAATTCTTTTTGTTATTCCAATCTCTATTTTCTAGTGCCCCCTAGAATAAATTCTAGGGGTTACGTTTTGGTGTTCTAATCAAAGGCTAATGGAGCCTATTTTTGCCACTCAGAAATGTGTCTTCTATCTTTACTTTTTTATAATATAGTATTTCTCAAAATAACAAATCAGAAGCTTTTTATTCTTTTGGAGAGATCAAATTTATGATCTGTGTCCATATGTAGTATGTT